AGGAGCCATATGAGGTGAAAATCTCATGTATGGTTCTGTAGTAGAGATGGGATTGAAAAAAAACCATCAACTATAACCCCAAAAGAACCAGATTCCGTAAACAACATAGAGGAAGAATGAAAGGAATATCCTATCGAGGTAATCATATTTCCTTCGGTAGATATGCTCTTCAGACACTTGAACCCGCTTGGATCACATCTAGACAAATAGAGGCAGGACGCCGGGCAATGTCACGAAATGCCCGGCGTGGTGGAAAAATATGGGTACGCATATTTCCAGACAAACCAGTTACAGTAAGACCTACAGAAACACGTATGGGGTCGGGAAAAGGATCTCCCGAATATTGGGTAGCTGTTGTTAAACCGGGTAGAATACTTTATGAAATGAGTGGAGTCACAGAAAATATAGCCAGAAAAGCTATTTCAATAGCAGCATCCAAAATGCCTATACGAACTCAATTCATTATTTCGGGATAATAATTCGAACCAAAGCAAAGAAAAATAAGTCTTTGGAATGAAAAAACAATTGAAATTGTAGGTTTGGTTTCTTTTTTTTTAGACAAACAATATTTCTAATATTTCGTTTTGACTTCGACCTTTGCACTGAAAGAACAAATCAAAAATGATATGATTCAACCTCAAACCCATTTGAATGTAGCCGATAATAGCGGGGCCCGCGAATTGATGTGTATTCGAATCATAGGAGCTAGTAATCGACGATATGCTTATATTGGTGACATTATTGTTGCTGTAATCAAAGAAGCAGTACCAAACACACCTTTAGAAAAATCAGAAGTGATCAGAGCTGTAATTGTACGTACTTGTAAAGAATTCAAACGTAACAATGGTATGATAATACAATATGATGATAATGCTGCGGTTGTCATTGATCAAGAAGGAAATCCAAAAGGAACTAGAATTTTTGGCGCGATCGCACGAGAATTGAGACAGTTAAATTTCACTAAAATAGTTTCATTAGCACCCGAGGTATTATAAAACAAGACCAGGATATTTTTATCTATTTGAATGAAATAAATTAATTAATAGATTATGTCTCACGCATATACCTTTTTAATTCGAAACGGATACTTTTCTTTAATTCTTTAATTATTTATAAGAAGTCATAAAAAAAAAATGAAATGAAAATAAAAAATAGCATGGGAATTATATGAAAAGTCAAGGGCAACAATCATTTTAGTTTATCATGGGAAAGGATACGATTGCTGACATAATAACCTCTATACGAAATACTGATATGAATAGAAAGGGAACGGTTCGAATACTATCTACTAACATCACCGAAAACATTGTTAAAATACTTTTACGGGACGGATTTATTGAAACCGTGAGAAAGCATCGGGCGATTGACAAGGATTTTTTAGTTTTAACTCTACGACATAGAAGAAATAGAAAAGGATCATATAAAACTATTTTAAATTTAAAACGGATCAGCAGGCCCGGTCTACGAATCTATTCTAATTATCAAAAAATTCCGAGAATTTTAGGAGGGATGGGGATTGTAATTCTTTCTACTTCTCGAGGTATAATGACAGATCGAGAGGCTCGATTAGAAAGAATTGGCGGAGAAATTTTGTGTTATATATGGTAATCTTTCTGATATACGAATTCTATGAGAAACTTACATATATATTGGTGAAAAAAGAGAGAAAAAAAAAAAATTTCTAATGTTACTCAGTTAATACGTGAAGGGTTTTCAAAACTCAAATAAGAATAGAATAAACGAAAAAATGGCTTTATGATGATTTAGTTTCAATTAATGCATCACTTCCCACCGGTATATTCCGGGTTCGTTTAGATAATGAAGATCTGATTTTAGGTTATGTTTCAGAAAGGATTCAACATAGTTTATACATATACTACTTAAAGTTAAAGTAAAAACAAAAAAACAGAAGTAAGTCATTTTTTGAGTCAACCGGAGGGCATATAATTTATAGACCCCAGAACAAAGATTAGAATGATTAGACTATTTTTTCAACTTCAACATTCCTTTTTTAGGGGATACAATTAGAAGTTCTAAATTTCAGGAAAACATATTTTCTTCCAATAAAATAGATTCAGAATTAAGTTAAGGAATGAAAAATATGAAAATAAGGGCCTCTGTTCGTAAAATTTGCGAAAAATGTCGACTGATTCGTAGGCGAGGACGAATTATAGTAATTTGTTCCAATCCAAGACATAAACAAAAACAAGGATAATATTTCCAAAAACAAAAAAGAGAGCTTTCTAAAGCTAAAGGACCAGATGCCCAAATAAAAAAATGGAATTTCAATTAAAATTAGAAAATTCCATTTCAATTGTTTATATTTCATATTCAATATAATATATTGAATATGAAATGGAAATATAAATAATTTTGAAATATAAATAATTAAAGTAGAAATAGGTTCTATAGTCTATAGAAATATAGAAATGAATTTCGAATTCATTATCTATAATATATAAATGAATTCTATAAAAAATATAATAAATATTGAAATAAA